ATTTGCAATATTGTAATAGTTTAAAAATGCGAATTTTCAGGCCCCATAAGTTACTCAAGGATTTCCTGTTTCCGGGGGGGTTTACAGGAGTGTTATTGATCCCAGGAGTAATGGGGGGGTAGGGGGGGTTTAACGAGAATAAACCCTCACGGGGGTGATAATAATATCTTTCGATTTATTTCATAACCTTATGTCCCTGAAATTATTTATGTAATTCTTATCTAATATCCTTTATCATTTCACATATTAGAATGAATTCAAAGTAAATGTACAACCTTGTCTGTTACTACCGTGTGCACTCTGAAATGTAATTGAAAGGAGGACAAAAGAGAATACCAGTAGCCCAATGGAAAGAACGCTCGGCATGGGGGGTGTCCCATCATAGTACTCCACCATTAACTTATGCCAGGTCACAACATATCTAGGGGGCAAACCTATTAATGTACCTGAAGTAGGAACCAGATGCCAGGAATAATTCAAGTTGTGAAACCCCCACGATTATTGTCCCTCACTATCATTAATGATTAACCTTAATTCCATAGGTTGGTGGGCTCTTATTGGGCTCAAATTTGTTGATTTCAGGTATGTCAAATGCTTGGTATATCTTTTGACTAGCAATTATGGTAGACATTCTATTTCCTGGTTGACATTAAATTTATTTTGAAATTTAATTTAATGGTTTTAACACTTCTTAATTATAAATTACCTGAAACTTGGTTAATTTACAAGATGGTTGATAATACATATATATGTATATATATATATATATGTAATTATATCATATTAGTAATATAATATATGAAGACAAAGAATAGTTTAGTACTAGAATCCTAGCTTTGGGAGTTAGGGGCAGGGGTTTGAGTCCCTTTTCTTTGAGCAGCAGGAGGGATTTTAACCCTCGACCTCCGGTTTACAAGACCGGCGCTCTAAACTGAGCTACTAATGCATGTTCATCCAAGGGCTTTGTTTTCTAATAGACTTGCCAGTGGTATAAAGCACAAGAATAGGGAGAAGTAAATAACCGAGGCGACTTGGCCGATAATAATATAAGGATGTTCAACAGGCATTCCTCCAATTCATGTAAGGATTGCAATATCGGCAATTAGTGTTCAAAACAGGAATTGTGTAATTGGGCGAAATATTGTTCCTCGTTGCTTAGATGTGTGGAGGGTAGGAACAAGTATGAGGATCAAGATGGATCCAAGGAGGGCCAAAACTCCGCCAAGTTTATTAGGAATAGAGCGGAGAATAGCATATGCAAACAGGAAATATCACTCTGGTTTAATGTGAGGGGGTGTGACAAGTGGATTGGCGGGAGTGAAGTTATCAGGGTCTCCTAGTAGATTTGGGGAAAATAAAGCTAGGGAGGAGAGTGCTAGTAAGGCAACTGCGAATCCCAGGAGGTCCTTGTATGAAAAATATGGGTGGAATGGGATTTTATCGGCATCGGAGTTTATTCCTAGGGGGTTGTTAGACCCAGTTTCGTGAAGGAAAATCAGGTGAATTATAGTGGCTGCTGCAATTACGAATGGAAATAAAAAGTGGAAGGCAAAGAATCGGGTGAGTGTGGCATTGTCAACGGAGAAGCCCCCTCAGATTCATTGTACTAGATCATTTCCGATGTAGGGAACGGCTGAGAGAAGGTTTGTAATAACTGTAGCTCCCCAGAAGGACATTTGGCCTCAGGGTAGGACGTAGCCAACAAAAGCGGTCATTATTACTAAGAGCAGGAGGATAACACCGACATTTCAGGTTTCTTTGTATAGATATGATCCATAGTATAGTCCCCGTCCAATATGAAGGTAAATGCAAATAAAGAAGAAAGAGGCTCCGTTGGCGTGTAGGTTACGAATTAATCATCCGTAATTTACATCCCGACAGATGTGGGCTACCGATGAGAAAGCTGTAGCGATGTCAGAAGTGTAATGTATTGCAAGAAATAGGCCTGTGAGGATCTGGATAATCAAGCACATGCCCAATAGAGACCCAAAGTTTCATCAAACTGAAATGTTTGATGGGGCAGGAAGGTCTACGAGTGCATCGTTTGCGATTTTTAATAGGGGATGGGTTTTGCGAAGGCTGGCCATTAAGGGTTCTTGTAGTTGAATAACAACGGTGGTTTTTCAAGTCATTAGTTCCGGTTAAAATCCGGGCGAGAATTATGACTTATGTTATGTCTTTATTCTTGTTAGGGTTAGTCTTAGGTTTGTTAGCTGTTGCCTCAAATCCTTCGCCCTATTTTGCGGCGCTAGGTTTAGTTGTGGTTGCTGGGTTAGGGTGTGGGGTTTTGCTTGGGCATGGAGGATCTTTTTTGTCTTTGGTGCTGTTTCTGATTTATCTAGGGGGAATGCTGGTTGTGTTTGCTTATTCTGCCGCTCTTGCAGCGGAGCCTTACCCTGAGAGTTGAGGGAGTGAGCCTGTAATTGTATCTATGCTTTGATATTTGTTTGTAGTTGGGGTGGTATCTGCTTTATTTCAAGGGGGATGGTATGAGTTTTCATGGGTTTCTGTGGATGATACAGTGGCTTTTGCAACTGTGCGAGGGGATATTAGTGGTGTAGCTTTAATGTTTTCTGCCGGGGGAGGGCTATTAATTGTTAGTGCGTGGGTACTTCTCTTGACTTTGTTTGTTGTGCTTGAGTTAACTCGTGGATTGAGTCGGGGTGCTCTTCGGGCTGTTTAAAGAGAGGCGAATACAACTGCAATAGAAAGTGTAAAGAGGAAAAGGGTTAAATAAGTTTTAATTATACCTTTTTGGATATTGCTTGTTGTGGTTACTAAGGGTTTGTTAATAGAAACTAGTGCTTTAGGTATAGTTTTTTCTAGTCATGTTTGGTCTACGGTTTGTGAAGCAATTATTTGTCCTAGAGTTAAGTTAATTTCAGGAGTAATTCGGTGGATAGTTGCTGGGAAGAACCCGAGTATGTTGGAGAAGTGATGGGCGGAGAGAGATGGTATTTGTTTAAATTGTTTGCTAGTTAGGGATGCTAGTTCTAGTGCGAAAAAAAGTCCTAGGGCTGTTACAGTAAGGGCTATAAGCTTTAGGCTTGTGGGTATTGTTATTACGGGGGTTTTTAGTGGTAGAATATTGGAAGTAATTAGGAGGCCTGCAATGATGCTTCCTCAGGCCAATCGTTTGATGGGGTTAATTACTGCCGGATTGTTTTCGTTAATAGGAGATAGTGGGTTGAATCGGGGATAGCCCATTGAAACTAGGAATACGATTCGTAGGCTGTAAACTGCGGTGAAGGAGGTGGCAATTAATGTTAGGGTGAGGGCCCAGGCGTTTAGGTGAGATGTATTTAGGGCTTCAATAATGGCGTCTTTAGAGAAAAAGCCTGCTAAGAATGGGGTTCCTGTAAGGGCAAGGCTTCCTAAGGTCAGGCAAGAAGAGGTAAAGGGGGTGAGGTGTTGTATTCCTCCCATTTTTCGGATGTCTTGTTCGTCGTTAAGGCTGTGGATAATGGAGCCTGAGCATAAGAAAAGTATTGCTTTAAAGAAGGCGTGGGTACAAATGTGTAGGAAGGCGAGTTGGGGTTGGTTTAGTCCTAGGGTAACTATCATTAGGCCTAGCTGACTTGAAGTAGAAAAAGCTACAATTTTTTTAATATCATTTTGGGTTAGGGCGCAGGTGGCAGTAAATAGTGTTGTTAGGGCCCCTAGGCATAGGCAGACGGTAAGGGCTGTTGGGTTATTTTCGAGGAGGGGGCTTAGGCGGATGAGGAGGAAAATGCCGGCTACGACCATAGTGCTTGAGTGAAGTAGGGCAGATACTGGTGTAGGGCCTTCCATTGCGGAGGGTAGCCAGGGGTGTAAACCAAATTGTGCTGATTTTCCGGTGGCGGCAAGGATTAGTCCTAGAAGAGGAGGAGTAAGGTCTATGTTTTGAGTTGTTGAAAAAATCTGTTGGATTTCTCATGAGTTGGCATTTATTGCCAGTCAGGCTATTGCAAAAATAAGACCAATATCCCCCACACGATTATAAAGAACTGCTTGTAAAGCTGCAGTATTTGCGTCTGCTCGTGCGTATCATCACCCAATTAGGAGAAAAGATATAATTCCAACACCCTCTCATCCAATAAATAATTGAAATATGTTGTTAGCAGTCACAAGAATAATCATTGCGATTAAGAAAATTAATAGGTATTTAAAGAATCGGTTTATATTAGGGTCAGAGTGCATGTATCAAGAGGCAAATTCAAGGATAGACCAGGTTACATAGAGGGCTACGGGGGTAAAAATAATGGAGTAATTGTCGAAGTAAAAACTGATGTTGATATTAAAGGTCTCTGTGTTTATTCAGGATCAGGTTGAGGTGATGATTTCAGCCCCTTCATTAAGAAAGAGGGTGAGGGGGAGAAGGCTTACAAAGAATGCTGTTTTAACAGCGGTTTTTACTTGTTTTAGGGCTCAGTCTTGTTCCCGGGGGTTTGGGTTGATTGTTGTAATAACAGGGTAAGCTAGCAGAGCAAAGATGGTAATAAGACTTGAAGTTATTATTAGGGCAGATGGGTGCATAGCTGCTACTTGGATTTGCACCAAGAGTTTCTGGTTCCTAAGACCAACGGATGAGCTGTTATCCTTTAGAAGCTTACGAGTGAGCCTTGGGGTTCAACCAAGGAGGCGGAGATTAGCAGTCTCCGTTGCTAGCGAGCATCTCTCGGTGGACAAGAGGATTTTAACCTCTGTTTTTAGAATCACAATCTAATGTTTTAGTTAAACTATGCCTACAAGCAGTTCATCCTCAGATTAGCTCAGGTTTTAATACAAGGAGTAGTAGGGGGAGGAGGTGTAGGGTAATAAGGAGATGTTCTCGGGAGTGTGTTGGCTCAATTGCTATTAGGTGGGTGGGTGTTTTCCCTCGTTGAGTTATTAAAAACATGTATAGGGAATAGCCTGCTGTAATTAGAGTGCCAACCCCTGTAAGTGCAATTGTCCATCATGATCAGTTTAGGAGTGATGTGATAATTATTAGTTCTCCTATTAGGTTGGGTAGGGGCGGAAGTGCTAAGTTAGCTAGGCTAGAGATAAATCATCATGTGGCCATGAGTGGGAGAACAGTTTGTAGGCCTCGGGCTAGAATCATAGTCCGGCTATGTGTGCGCTCGTAATTTGTATTTGCTAGGCAGAAGAGGGCTGATGAGGTTAGTCCGTGGGCGATTATGAGGATTAAGGCCCCAGTAAAGCCCCAAGGGGTTTGGATTAAGATGCCCCCTACTACCAGACCCATATGGCTTACAGAGGAGTATGCAATTAATGATTTTAGATCTGTTTGTCGTAGGCAGATAGAGCCCGTTATGATAATTCCCCATACAGCCAGAATAATAAATGGGTAGCTGAGTTCCTTAGTTAGTGGATCAAGAATAACTAATATTCGTATTATACCGTATCCCCCTAGTTTTAATAGTACTGCGGCTAGAACTATTGAGCCGGCAACAGGTGCTTCTACATGTGCTTTTGGTAATCACAGGTGAACACCATAAAGGGGTATTTTTACAAGAAAGGCAAGTATACATCCGGCCCATCAGAACTTGTCTGCTAGGGTAGAAAGATGAAGGGGCTCTGAGTATTGAAGAATTAAAAGGGAGAGAGTGCCCGTTGTTGCATATATAAGGGAGAGTGCTACAAGTAATGGAAGAGAGCCGGCCAGGGTGTAAAATAGGAAATATGTGCCTGCGTTTAGACGTTCTGTCTGGTTTCCTCACCGAGTAATTAGAACTAGGGTTGGAATTAGTGTAGCTTCGAACATTACATAGAATATTATTACTTCGGTAGCTCCAAAGGCCAGGATTAAGAAGATTTGAAGAGATGTTAAAAGGGAAATATATAGACGTTGTCGATTTTCTGGTTCGAGGGCCAGGTGGTTTTGGCTAGCCAAAATTATTAATGGTAGAAGTCAGCAGGATAGAACAAGAAGGGGGGTGGATAAGGTGTCTGTTGCTAAGTAGGAGTTAGTTGTGGTTCATCCTGTTTCTGAAATGTTTTTTAATCAATGGAGACTTGCTGTGGCAATTAGTAAGCTGTGTAAGAGGGTTGCGGACCATAGCCATTTTTTAGGGGCCGCTCAGATTGTGGGTACTAGTATTAAAGTGGGAATTAAAATTTTTAGCATTGTAAAAGGTTTAGGGCTTGTAGCCGGTCTGTGCCGTGGGTGCGGGCTGTAGCTACCAATAGGGCAAGGCCAGTGCTTGCTTCACATGCTGAAAATGCTAAGAGTAGGACAGGAAGAGCAGAGAAGCTTGTGGAAGATAGACTTATAGTTCATAGGGAGAGGGCAATAAATAGTGATAGTATTATGCCTTCAAGGCAGAGAAGAGCAGAGAGAAGATGTGTTCGATGAAAGGCTAGTCCTGAAAGTCCCAGTACAAAAGCTGTAGAGAAAGAGAAGTGGATGGGGGTCATAAGACGATTATGGACTTTAACCATAAGCATTTGAGCCGAAATCAAAGGTTTTTATTAAACTAATCGTCTATTCAGCCCACTCTAGGCCGCCTTGAAGTCATTCGTAGATTAGGCCTACTGTCAGGAGTACGAGCACAGCAGAGGCCCAGAGGAAGGTTGAGAGTGGCGAGGAGAGTTGGTCACCTCAGGGTAGGGGAAGGAGTAGTGCAATTTCTAGGTCAAATAAGAGGAATAAGATGGCTACTAGAAAAAATCGTAAGGAAAACGGGAGTCGGGCGGACCCTAGGGGGTCGAAGCCGCACTCGTAAGGGGATAGTTTCTCATGGTCAGGGGTTATTAGAGGAAGTCAAAATGACACTAGGGCTAGAACTGAAGACAAAGTAATAGCAATCAGGGCAATAGTTGTGATTAAGTTCATTATCTTTCCTTGGATTTTAACCAAGACCATGTAATTGGAAGTCACTTATACTAGCTTTAGTACTAGAAAGATTATGATCCTCATCAATAGATTGAGATGTAAAGGAAGAGTCATACTACATCGACGAAATGTCAATATCATGCAGCGGCTTCAAATCCGAAATGGTGTTCGGATGTGAAGTGGTACTGAACTTGACGCAATAGGCAAACGGCAAGGAAGGTTGAGCCAATAATTACGTGTAGGCCGTGGAAGCCTGTAGCAACAAAAAAGGTGGAGCCATAGACTCCGTCTGCAATTGTGAATGGGGCTTCATAATATTCTATGCCTTGTAGAAATGTAAAGTAAAAGCCAAGGAGGATCGTTAGTAGGAGGGACTGGATTGCTTGTTTACGTTCACCCTCTATAATACTGTGGTGGGCTCATGTCACTGTTACTCCGGAGGCTAGAAGCACAGCGGTATTTAGTAGTGGTACTTCAAATGGGTCCAGCGTTGTGATACCTGTGGGGGGTCAGCATCCTCCTAGTTCAGGGGTTGGGGCTAGGCTTGCATGATAAAAAGCTCAGAAAAATCCGAGAAAGAAAAATACTTCTGATGTAATAAACAGAATTATTCCATATCGTAGGCCTTTTTGAACCGGAATTGTATGATGTCCTTGAAAGGTTCCTTCTCGTACGATATCTCGTCATCATTGATATATGGTGAGAAGAAGGAGTACAGTGCCTAAGGCTATTAAGGTTGTTGAGTTATAATGGAATCAGATTGCTAAACCGGATGTTATCAACAAAGCGGCAGCGGCGCCTGTTAGGGGCCAGGGACTAGGGTCAACCATGTGGTATGCGTGTGCTTGATGGGTCATTATACGTTTTCTTGTAGGTAAAGACTTAGGAGAAGAACGAATACGTAAGCTTGAATCATTGCAACGGCAACTTCTAACAGGGTAAGTAAGAATAGAAGAGTTGCTGTGAGAATAGCCACGGCTGGTATTAGTGGTAGTAAGACGTAGGCTGCTGTGGCAATTAATTGAATTAATAGGTGGCCTGCAGTCAAGTTTGCAGTTAGTCGCACGCCTAAAGCAAGGGGGCGAATAAATAGACTTAGGGTTTCGATAATGATAAGTACTGGGATCAGCGGGGTGGGTGTACCTTCTGGAAGGAGGTGTCCTAGGGCAATTGTGGGTTGGTTACGGAGGCCAATAATTACTGTTGCTAGCCATAGTGGGACGGCAAGGCCCATGTTTAAAGATAGCTGGGTTGTTGGGGTGAATGTATATGGAAGGAGGCCAAGCATATTAAGTGAAATTAAAAATAGTATCAGAGATGTTAGAATTAAAGCTCATTTATGACCCCCAAAGCTAATGGGAAGAAGCAGCTGGCTGGTAAACCGGTTGATAAATCAGCTTTGGAGTGTTAAAAAGCGGCTATTTATTCATCGGGATGTTGGGGTGGGAAATAATAGTCAAGGAAGAAGAAGAGCAAGGGCAATAAGGGGAATGCCTAGGAATACGGGGCTTATAAATTGATCAAAGAAGCTTAGTGTCATGGTCAGTTTCAGGATTCTGTTTTTTGTTTCTCAGTGCTTTGGGTAGTGGGCTCATTTGGAAATGTGTGTGCTATTACTTTAGGTGGAATAATGGTCAGGAGAACAAGTCAAGAGAAGACGAGGATAGCAAATCAAGGTGCAGGATTTAACTGGGGCATGTCACTAAGGGTGGTTGGGGGCCACCAATCTTTAGCTTAAAAGGCTAACGCTAGGGCCCGATTTAGCTTCTTAGCGAGGCGTCTTCAAGTATTGCTAGGGATCAGTTTTCAAAGTGTTCTAGTGGAACAGCTTCAACGACAATTGGCATAAAGCTGTGATTTGCTCCACAAATTTCTGAGCATTGACCATAGAAAACTCCTGGGCGGGATGTAATAAAGGCTGTTTGATTTAGACGTCCTGGAACTGCGTCTATCTTTACTCCAAGGGCGGGGACCGCTCAAGAGTGAAGTACGTCTTCTGCAGAGACTAGTACACGAACCGGAGATTCTACAGGAACTACCATTCGGTGGTCAGCTTCTAGCAGCCGAAATTGTCCAGGGGTGAGATCTTGAGTTGGAATTATATATGAGTCAAAGCCTAGGTCTTCGTAATCAGTGTATTCGTAGCTTCAGTATCACTGATGTCCTATGGCTTTAATGGTTAAATGGGGGTCATTAATTTCATCCATGAGATATAAAATTCGGAGTGATGGGAGGGCAATGAGGATGAGGATAATAGCTGGAAGAACTGTTCAAATAATCTCAATTTCTTGAGAATCTAGAATGTATTTGTTTGTAAGCTTGGTTGATACCATGGCAACAATAATATATAGAACAAGTGTGCTAATTAAGAACACAATTATTAAGGCGTGATCGTGAAAGTGAAGAAGTTCCTCTATAACAGGTGAGGCTGCATCTTGAAGTCCTAATTGTGAGGGATGGGCCATTATACAAGATACGTGGGGATTTAACCCACAATTCTGCCTTGACAAAGCAGTGTAATGGCCGTTTTACTAGTATCTTATGAAGAAAGTGGCAGAGTGGTTATGTGTTTGGCTTGAAACCAATTTATGGGGGTTCAATTCCCTCCTTTCTCGGCTTAGTGAGACTGAACTTGTACAAAGGCAGGCTCCTCGAATGTGTGGTATGGGGGAGGGCAGCCATGAAGTCATTCAATGTTTGTTGATGCTAGCTCTACAGATAAAACTTCTCGTTTAGCTGCGAATGCTTCTCAAATAATGAAAAGGAACATAATTACAGCAACAAGAGAGATTAAAGAGCCAATGGATGATACAGTGTTTCATAGGGTGTAGGCATCAGGGTAGTCTGAATATCGTCGAGGTATTCCGGCAAGACCGAGAAAATGTTGAGGGAAGAATGTTAAATTTACTCCTGCAAACATAACTCCAAAGTGGATTTTGGTTCAAGTGTCATGGAGGGTGTAGCCTGAAAATAAAGGGAATCAGTGTACAAATGCAGCTACAATGGCAAATACAGCTCCCATAGATAATACATAGTGGAAATGGGCAACTACGTAGTAAGTGTCATGAAGGACAATGTCCAAGGATGAATTAGCCAGGACAATTCCTGTTAAACCCCCCACTGTAAACAGAAAAATAAATCCCAGAGCTCAGAGGAGGGGAGTTTCTCATTTAATAGCTCCACCATGAAGGGTGGCTAGCCAGCTGAAGACTTTTACCCCTGTTGGGATGGCGATAATTATAGTTGCTGAGGTGAAGTAGGCCCGTGTGTCAACATCCATGCCCACTGTAAACATGTGGTGAGCTCAGACAATAAAACCAAGGAGGCCAATGGCCATTATTGCTCACACCATGCCCATGTAACCGAAAGGTTCTTTTTTACCTGAGTAGTATGCTACAATATGCGAAATCATCCCAAAGCCCGGTAAAATAAGAATATACACTTCAGGGTGTCCAAAGAATCAGAATAAGTGTTGGTACAGAATGGGGTCACCTCCTCCTGCGGGGTCAAAGAATGTAGTATTTAAATTTCGATCGGTTAAAAGTATAGTGATTCCTGCGGCGAGAACGGGTAGTGAGAGTAGAAGTAGAACGGCGGTAATAAGAACAGCTCATACAAATAAGGGTGTTTGATATTGAGAAATAGCGGGAGGCTTCATGTTAATAATGGTGGTAATAAAATTAATAGCACCTAAAATTGAAGAAATACCAGCCAAGTGGAGTGAAAAAATTGTCAGGTCTACAGATGCTCCTGCATGTGCGAGATTGCCTGCAAGGGGAGGGTAAACAGTTCATCCGGTACCGGCCCCAGCTTCGACCCCTGAGGATGCAAGTAAGAGCAAGAAGGATGGAGGAAGAAGTCAGAAGCTCATGTTGTTTATTCGAGGGAAAGCTATGTCAGGGGCTCCGATTATTAGGGGGATCAGTCAGTTTCCAAACCCACCAATCATAATTGGTATTACTATAAAGAAAATCATTACGAAAGCATGAGCTGTTACGATTACATTATAAATCTGGTCGTCTCCAAGAAGAGCGCCGGGCTGGCTTAGTTCTGCTCGGATTAGAAGGCTCAAGGCAGTTCCTACTATTCCGGCTCAGGCACCAAAAATCATATAAAGGGTGCCGATATCTTTGTGATTGGTTGAAAAGAGTCAACGGGTGGTTGCCACGGGTATGATGGCTGAGGGTTAAGCGGTGGATTGTAGCCCCATGTACAGAGGTTCAAGTCCTCTTCGTACCAGCCCTGAGGTGTTTTACATATCAGATTGCAAATCTGAAGAAGCAGGCTAATCCCCTGCCGGGGCTTTCTCCCGCCTATTCCCCCCCCCCATAGGCGGGAGAAAGTAGACGGATGCTCGCTGGTTTGAGCGCTTAGCTGTTAACTAAGATTTTGTAGGATCGAGGCCTGCCTGTCTAGAAAGGCTTTAGCTTAATTAAAGTACCTGTTTTGCATACAGGAGATGTGGGGTAGTATCCCGCAAGTCTTACAGAGGCTGAGAGATTTTCACTCCCACTGAGGGCTTTGAAGGCCCTAGGTCTGGTTAGCCTAAGTCTCTAGAGGGTGAGGATTGAAAGGATTCCTGGGGTTAGAGGGAGGAGGCATATCGTCAGGATAGATGAAATTGCCAGAGGAAGGGTTGTTTGGGGTGTGTATGTTCGTCATGGGGTTGTGCCTGTTGTTGTGTTAGGAGACATAGTTAAAGTGGCGGCGTAGGTAATTCGTAAATAGAAGTACAAGCTTAAGAGGGCGCTTAATGCAGCTAGCGTCGTAATAATAGCTAGTCCTTGTTTGGATAGTTCTAAGATGATTATTCATTTTGGTATGAATCCTGTGAGAGGGGGGAGTCCTCCTAGAGATAATAGTATCAGTGGAATTATTGAGGTTAGTGTTGGGTTTTTGGTTCATGAGAGGGTGAGAGAATTAATGGTAGTTGCATTGTTAATCTTGAATGTCAGAAATGTAGCAGCGGTCATTACAAAGTATGTAATTAAAGCCAGGAATGTTAGAGAGGGGGAGAACTGGAGTACTAGAATTATTCAGCCAAGGTGTGCAATAGAGGAGTATGCTAAGATCTTTCGCAGCTGTGTTTGGTTTAGCCCCCCTCAGCCTCCTACAAGGGTGGATGTTAGGCCTAGAAAAATTATAAGGTTGGGGTTAGCCGGTTGCATTTGTAGTAAAAGGGCAAATGGGGCTAGTTTTTGCCACGTAGACATAAGAAGTCCTGTGGTCAGGTTTAGACCTTGTAGAACTTCTGGTATTCACGAGTGTAAAGGTGCAAGGCCAATTTTTAGGGCTAGGGCAACTGTAATAATTGTGTTTGGCAGGGGGTGTGATATTTGGGTAATGTCTCACTGCCCTTCAATCCATGCGTTTGTAACGGCGGCAAATATAAGAGTGGCGGCGGCTGTGGCTTGGGCTAAAAAATATTTTGTTGTTGCTTCAATGGCCCGGGGGTGGTGGTGTTGTGCTATTAAAGGGATGATGGCCAGGGTGTTGATTTCAAGCCCTATCCAGGCAAGTAGTCAGTGTGAGCTCATGAATGTAAGTGTAGTGCCTAAACCTAAGCTTAATAGTAGAGTGGTCAAGATATAAGGGTTCATTAGCAAAGGAAGGATTCTAACCAACATGTTTGGGGTATGGGCCCAAAAGCTTTTTTAGCTGACTTTACTAGAAAGTGGTGTAGTGGAAGCACAGAGAGTTTTGATCTCTCCGGGTAGGGTTCGAGCCCCTTCTTTCTAAGGAGTTGGGGGGATTTTAACCCCCGTGTTACACTCTATCAAAGTGGCCCTTAAACTTCAGGCACAACTCCGGATTAAAGCTGAGGGGGGAGGCCTGCTATAGAAATTGGGAGAGCAAGATGTCAGATAACTAATGCAAGGGTTAGTGGAAGAAAGTTCTTTCAGACTAGGTGCATGAGTTGGTCGTAGCGAAATCGGGGGTAGGAGGCCCGGACTCAGAGGAACAGCATGGATAATAAAGCTGCTTTTGTTATTAGGTTAATAGAGGTAAGTTCGGGGAAAGTGGGTATATGTGAGGCCCCTAAAAATAAAAGTGCGGAAAGAGTGTTTATAAGAAGAATATTTGCGTACTCTGCTAGGAAGAATAGGGCGAAAGGTCCTCCTGCATATTCTACATTAAATCCTGATACTAGTTCTGATTCGCCCTCTGTGAGATCAAAGGGTGCTCGGTTAGTTTCTGCTAGTGTGGAAATATATCATATAGCTGCTAGGGGTCAGGCGGGAAGAACTAGTCAAATATTTTCTTGGGCGATGTTGAAGGTGTGCAGGGTGAAGCCCCCTGTTAAAATAATTAGGCAGAGGAGGATGAGGCCAAGGCTTACTTCATAAGAAATAGTTTGTGCAACAGCTCGCAGGGCTCCGATTAAAGCATATTTTGAATTTGAGGCCCATCCTGATCCGAGGATTGAGTAGACTGCCAGGCTCGAGAGGGCCAGCAGAAAAAGAATAGTTAGGTTAAGGTCCAGGACTGGGTATGGTATTGGAATAGGGGCTCATAAAGTTATTGCAAGAGTTAATGCAAGCATAGGAGTAAGTAAAAATAAAATTGGTGAAGATGTTGAGGGACGGACGGGCTCTTTAATAAATAGTTTAACACCGTCTGCGATTGGTTGAAGGACGCCATATGGCCCAACGATATTAGGGCCTTTTCGTAGTTGCATGTAGCCAAGAACTTTTCGTTCGATTAAAGTTAGGAAAGCCACGGCTAGGAGGACGGGCACAATAAAAGCTAGAGGGTTAATAACATGGGTAATAAGGGTGGAAATCATAATTAAGGAGAGGACTTGAACCTCTGTAGAAAGGGCTTAGGCCTTTTGCAATTGCCGGGCTCTGCCACCTTAATATGCCATGGTCTATGGGTCAAGGGTTGTACCCTCTTACTTACTTGAGTAGGAGTCAGTGAGTGAGGGGGAGGCTTGTTGAAAACAGGGGCCTCATTTTTTTGGTCCTTTCGTACTGAAATAAATTACATCATAGATAGAAACCGACCTGGATTACTCCGGTCTGAACTCAGATCACGTAGGATTTTAATCGTTGAACAAACGAACCCTTAATAGCGGCTGCACCATTAGGATATCCTGATCCAACATCGAGGTCGTAAACCCCCTTGTCGATATGGGCTCTATAAGGGGATTGCGCTGTTATCCCTAGGGTAACTCGGTTCGTTGATCGGCTATTGCCGGATCAGTAAGGTCAGAATTTCTGTTAAGTAGAGCGGGAGCTCTTGTTTCTAGGGGTTGTAGCCCCAGTCCACATGGGGGTTTTTTGTTGCCCCGCGGTCGCCCCAACCAAAGGCATACGAACTGTAATCACAAAGTTTTATTCTTTTATGAGAGATTTTTTACATGAGCAGTTCTTGTGCCTAAAGCTCCATAGGGTCTTCTCGTCTTATGGAAGTATTCCCGCCTCTGCACGGGAAGGTCAATTTCATTAACTTGAGAAAGGAGACAGCTAAGCCCTCGTTATGCCATTCATACAGGTCCCCATTTAAGAGACAAGTGATTGCGCTACCTTCGCACGGTTAAGATACCGCGGCCGTTAAACTTAGAGTCACAGGGCAGGCGGGACCTCTTATATATAAATTCCAAGAGGCGATGTTTTTGGTAAACAGGCGAGGCTTGTGTTTGCCGAGTTCCTTCTTTCCCTTTTAGTTTTTCCTTATTGGCACACCAGTGTGGGGTTAAAGGTGGGTAGTTGAGTGTTTTTCTTGCTTTCTAAGATGTTTTCACTTCCCTCTGTGGTTGGGGCCTTTAATATTCGGTGGGGGTTCGTTCCGAGGTACACTTGTGCTTGGAGAAAGTCTTTTCTTTCTTATTACTCATATTAGCATAATCAGTCCTATGATGGCATAGGAGGGCCTGTTAATTATAGGGGAGTCAGAAGATTTATCGGTATTGATGGGAGGTCTTATGTCTGAGCTTTAACGCTTTCTATTAGGGTGGCTGCTTTTAGGCCCACCAAAACATAGTCCCTTGTTTGTTATGATCTTTATCCACCTGGGGAAGTTGTGTCTTAAAATAAAGGAGCTGTACCTCCTTTAACTAACTCCTTTGCCTTCTTTTCGTCAGGTATAATATAACTAATTTTGACTTAAGAAATGTAAAGGGCTGAACTTCTATCCAGTTCTCAGGCAACCAGCTATAACTAAGTTCGGTAGGTCTATCACCTCTACTCAAAGCTCTTCCCACTCTTTTGCCACAGAGACGGGTGTGCCCTAATAATAGGCTGTCTTGGAGTAGCTCACTTAGTTTCGGGGTGCTAAACTAAAATTCTTTTTGCTTAGAAAGTACTAGCTAAATCATGATGCAAAAGGTACGAGGAAAAATCTCTGCTTTTTTCTGCTTTACTGGGTTTTTTCATTTCTCTTTCAGCTTTCCCTTGCGGTACTTTTTCTATAGCTCAAATGTCTTTTTCTATCTCCTATACTAAAGAGGAAAAATGGTTTGTTTAATTTTGTGAGTTCTTTGGGGTTTATTTATGTTTGGTTGTTGCTTTTGATTGTTTAGGCTAGCTGTTGGGCGTCAGGGTAATCCGATTTGCACGGATGACTTCTCAGTGTAAGGGAGATGCTTTTCTGTCTTAGCTATACTCTGATTTATCCAAGTGCACCTTCCAGTACACTTACCATGTTACGACTTGCCTCCCCTTTGCAGATAGAGTGTTTTATTTAATAAATATAGGAAGCTTGGGGAGAGTGACGGGCGGTGTGTGCGCGCTTCAGGGCCAGTTTCAGGAGGACGCTCTATTTCCCCCTTACTACTAAATCCTCCTTCAGATATGTCTTTCAGTTTATCGTTCGTGTTCTCTAGAATAGAGAATGTAGCCCATTTCTTCCCTCTCCGTACGCTACACCTCGACCTGACGTTTTGGGGTGTGCCAATTTTGCTTATTAGTTAACCTTCACAGGATAAGCTGACGACGGTGGTATATAGGCGGGTAGAACAAGGAAAGGTGAGGTTTAACGGGGGTTATCGGTTCTAGAACAGGCTCCTCTAGGTGGATCTAAAGCACCGCCAAGTCCTTTGGGTTTTAAGCTTATGCTCGTAGTTCCCAGGCGGATAGAAATGTAATTTGCTATCAATGTTTAAGGCTAGGCATAGTGGGGTATCTAATCCCAGTTTGTGCCTTAGCTTTCGTGGGTTCAGAAGTTGTAAAGTCACCTTCGTTGTTGTGCTTCTAGTTTTCGGATGCGTATAACAGCCTTGAAAACATTCGACTTTAATTTGTTTGGGTCTCCTAACCACGCTTTACGCCGATGTCTATCAGCTTGGGCCTCTCGTATAACCGCGGTGGCTGGCACGAGTTTTACCGGCCCTCTTAGCCTTGGCTAAGTCAAGTTTTCACTTATGGCTTAATGTTTATCACTGCTGATTTCCCTTGAGGGTGTGGCTGAGCAAGGCGTCTTGGGCTAATTTCTATTGTGCCTGATGCCGGCTCCTTGTTTCCGAACAGGAAACTGTGGGGCATTCTCACAGGGGTGCGGATACTTGCATGTGTAAGTTAGGCTAAAGATGATAGAAAAGTCAGGACCAAGCCTTTGTGCTTTCGGAGCTTTCTAGGGCTCATCTTAACATCTTCAGTGTTATGCTTTATTTAAGCTACGATAGC